ACTATTTATTAGTAAACGTTAGAATATTATAGATCTAAAATGAGATTTTTATTTTATTGGGAAATGATAAAAAATGACTGAGATATTTTTTTATCAAACCACGTATCCTTTAACAGATTTATTAATAGTCTCATTCGAATTTCACAATAGAATTTAGGTGTATTCTTTCCTCGAGTTTGACTAAAAAAAGACTTAAGTTTTTTTTAGGCAAAAGTTTACAATCCTTTGAGATATTTTATTACATGTAAATAAAGTATAGAATGATGAAAATCAAGGTCTTTTAGGTTCTTTATTTATTTATTTTATTAAGTTTTTTTTATATAACATAGCGGATTCTAAAGATAGAAATTTGAGAGATAAAGAACGAGAACTAAGAGTTCCAATCCAAAGATTTTTGGTTTTACGAATATTGTATTGTCTGGAATCAAAATTTTCTTATTTCGAGTAATTTTTGATACAATTTTCAGAGATCTTTCACATATCTATATTTATTTTTTATGAAGAGAATATTATTTAGAGAAAAAATAGATAATGAATAAGAAATAATAATTCGTTTTGAACAATAGATGTCTTTCACATCCAACTATAACAATGAGTAACTTCTTCATTTTTAAATGGCAGTTCCAAAAAAACGTACTTCTATATCAAAAAAGCGTATTCGTAAAAATATTTGGAAAAGGAAAGGATATTGGGCGGCGTTAAAAGCTTTGTCATTAGGGAAATCTCTTTCTACCGGGAATTCAAAAAGTTTTTTTGTACGACAAACAAATAAGTCCTAAAATATTGGAATAATCAGAATGGATTTTACTTGAAAAATTGGCTCAGTAATTTGTTAATATAAAATTCACAATTGGTAGTCCCTATTCTAATCAATATGAAATAGACCAGGTTTCAATCTTAATCTTCTAAGATGTCTAAAAGAATAATTCTTCTGTTTTCTCAATTCTAAAAAAACGAATAAAGAAAAAAATACAAGATTTTTTATTTATTTTTCGTATATTTTCACTCACATTGTGGTGATGGGGAGTCTTATTTTCCCCATCGACCTTTACAATAATGAAAAATTTTTATCTTTCTCGAGAAGGGCAGATATAATATTTTTCGTTAAAATTAATGAATTGTTGAAACTAATTGATTCCATGTTAAAAATTTTTTCTTTTTGATAACTTTCTGACTTCTTAATTTATTGGAATTACTATATGGATTTCCTATATATCTCCAATTTTCAGCCCACTCAATAAAAGAACTTAATTGTTGAGATATTATGTACAAATAAGGTGTCAATTTGGAGTAATCCAAAATATGGCTATTTTGGATTCATTGAAAAAATTGATTTTTTGTTTCAAATTTCTGAAATCAGATAAACGAGAAATAATTAAGTATCAATATGAAAACATTTTTTTTATTCTATGGAGAGAATTCTCTAGTTGCAAAAGTTGGATTTTAGACTAGGATAAACTACGTCAAAGCCCTAAGATAAATAAACCGGACACCCTAAGAAACTAATGAACCTTGAAATTTACTTTTGAACTCATTTTTTTTATTAATTGGAATCTTTGCTAAAAAAAACTTATTTGATTGAATTGACTTGTTCAATCTCGACTATTGAATATAAATAGGCTATTATGAGTTCGAGCAAGCCGCTATGGTGAAATCGGTAGACACGCTGCTCTTAGGAAGCAGTGCTAGAGCATCTCGGTTCGAGTCCGAGTGGCGGCATGCCATCTTATAAAAGAGATCCAATAGATTCTATAATATAATAAAAAAATAGATCCTATAATAAAAATAAATTAAATTCCCGATTTATATTTCTTAATTAATTTAGGGGATTCCCTCCCTTTTTTTCATTTTTATGATATTTTCAACTTTAGAGCATATATTAACTCATATTTCCTTTTCGATTGTTTCCATTGTAATTACAATTCATTTTATAACCTTATTGGGCAATGAAATCATAAACCCATCTGATTCGTCAGAAAAGGGGATGATAGCTACTTTTTTATGTCTAACAGGATTATTAATCACTCGTTGGATTTATTCGGGCCATTTCCCACTAAGTGATTTATATGAATCATTAATCTTTCTTTCATGGAGTTTCTCCCTTATTCATATAGTCCCTTATTTAAAAATAAGAAAAAATTATTTAACCACAATAACTGCCTCAAGTACTATTTTTACCCAAGGCTTTGCTACTTCGGGTCTTTTAACTGAAATACATAAACCCACAATATTAGTACCCGCTCTACAATCGGAGTGGTTAATAATGCACGTAAGTATGATGATATTGAGTTATGCGGCTCTTCTTTGTGGATCATTATTATCAGTAGCACTTCTAGTCATTACATTTAGAAATATTTTTTATAGTTATAAAAGTAATAATTTATTACAATTAAATCATTCATTTTCATTTGGTGAAATCCAATACAAGAATGAAAGAAACAAGATTTTTAAAAAAACTTCTTTTTTTTATGCTAAGAATTATTACAAGGCCCAATTGATT